GAAGATAATCTAAGAATATAAGAATCTAAATAGAAAGAAGATTAAAAGATCTAAAAATAGAATATAGAAAGAGAATATATATATAATAGAAGATATAAAAAGAAAAAAGAAATATCTATAGAATATCAAAATAGAAAAGAAAGAGAAAAAATGATGAAGACAATAAAACAAACCATTGTTACGTTTCCATATTAAAGTAAAGTATAGTACTTCATTTTTTTATTTATCTTAATGCCCATTGGTGTTCCAAAAGTACCTTTTCGGAGTCCTGGAGAGGAAGATGCAGCTTGGGTTGACGTATAGTGCGACTTGTCAGACATATGGGTCATATGGTATTTCTCCGTTATCTCCCCCGATCGAGTATTCTCTGTTTCGCCCAATCCAATAAAGATATATTCAATATTGTATTGATTGAATCATCAATAATTCGGAGCGTGAAGCACAATAATTCCTATTGGGGATCAATATTCTCAATTCAAATAATTGATGGTTTACTTGGACTGATAAAATAAAGTATCCAGGCTCCGTTCAGAGAATACCAAATTGGAAATGGTAAGAGTAAAAGTAAGTAAAAGTAATATAATGGGAGTGTAAATGTAGGTAAATGTAGTAATCTAAATAAGAAATATTAAATAAAGAATATAAAAATAAAATATAAATTTAATGAAATTCTTAATAAATTCTGAACTTCATTAGTAATGAAATAGAATATAATAGAACTTACTATAAATAGAACTATAATAGAATCTTATAATATAATCTATTATGTAGAATAGATGATGATTACACGATTACCGCTTTTATCATAGACTATTCTTATACTTACTATAGGGATTATATAAAACTGCCTACCAATGGAGTAGTATGATGAATACATCGAATATTTTGGGGAAAGGTATCAAACAGTGGTACTGGAATCATTTGACCTATATGCGCAAATGGAATTCGGGAAAATCTTCCCCCGGAGTAGAACAAGAACCTAAAAGAATTGAAAGGGCCCATTCAGGAACAAGAAAATTACATCGTTATTTGAATTTCGATGAAACAATACATCAATGAGAAGTTAGTTCAATAAGTTCATAAAATTCTTTTTTCTTTTTTACATGAGTTTTGCCCTCCTTCCCATTCTAGAATGTAAAAAAGGAAAAAGAAATAGGACTGGAATCGACACATTGATTCTTTTTTTCGCAATTCTTTCGAACCGTATGCATCCAAAGGTGCACGTACGGTTCCTCAGGGATACAATTTTGCCCTAATCAACCGACTTCATCGAGAAAGATTACTTTTTTTAGGCCAAGAGGTTGATAGTGAGATCTCGAATCAACTTGTTGGTCTCATGGTATATCTCAGCATAGAAGATGATACTAGGGATCTTTATTTGTTTATAAATTCTCCAGGCGGATGGGTAATACCAGGAATAGCCATTTATGATACTATGCAATTTGTGTCACCGGATGTACATACAATATGTATGGGATTAGCCGCTTCAATGGGATCTTTCATTCTGGTCGGAGGAGAAATTACCAAACGTCTAGCATTCCCTCACGCTTGGCGCCAATGAGTTTTTTTCTTTGAGAAAAAAAAAGAATACTATGCCTTCGCTGTATCGAATATGAATCAAATAAAGAATAAGTAATAATAGCATGGCACTTCGAGTTCGATATGAACAAACCATTATTGTTTTTTTTCTAACATGAGATTTTGTATCGAGATAGTAGTATGAAAGAAGAGTTATTCCCAAATTGATTTATATGTGTCAAGCAAGAGTCAATTTCAGCGTCACAAACCATTATTCTTCCACACCAGAAGTATCTTTCTTCTTTTTATGTTATGAGAGAAAGAGTCAAAAAAATGGAAAAAATCATTTTCTCCTTCTTGGATCGTATCAAAAAGAAACTTTGGGATTGCTAAACAAACCACAGACGAGATAAATATATAAAGCAACAGAACCATCATAGTATCTTTTTTCCTACTACGAAAGGAAGGGTGGTAAATGGATCATTTAACGATTTGGATCGGATGGGTTCTATTTCTTCTTTTTGATAGAATCAATTCTATCGAAAAGAAGAAATTCCATTGCAGAGCCGTATGCAATGTACAAAAGATGCCCGTACGGTTGTTTAATTCTATTTTTTATTGTTATTTTGATTCCCCCTTACTTTAACCCAATCGTGCGATATATAGATAGAAGAACCGTTCATGATGTTATATCAATATCATCAGGGTTATGATTCACCAACCTGCTAGTTCTTTTTACGAGGCACAAGCAGGGGAATTTATCCTGGAAGCAGAAGAACTATTGAAACTTCGCGAAACTCTCACAAAAGTTTATGTACAAAGAACGGGCAACCCTTTATGGGTTATATCCGAAGATATGGAAAGGGATGTTTTTATGTCAGCAACAGAAGCCCAAGCTCATGGCATTGTTGATCTTGTAGCGGTCGAAAATTAAAATACTGGGGATTCCGTATAAATATACGAATTCCGTTTCAAAATTTGAAATTTCCGTGTGAATAGAAATCATTCATAATCATCAACCATCAGGTTAAGATCGATCTAAGCCAACCCGCTCTATTCTATCTAGAATGAGATTCTATAGACATGCCATGCCAACCATTAAACAACTTATTAGAAACGCAAGACAGCCAATAAGAAATGTCACGAAATCTCCCGCTCTTCGAGGATGTCCTCAGCGTCGAGGAACATGTACTAGGGTGTATGTGCGACTCGTTCAGTTCAGATCATAAGTTTGAAGAAATGCAAAAATCTTTTCCAGTATCAACGACCACTACCGATGAATTAGGATAGATAGAGTGGAAGACGGCTATCTAATTGACTATTATATAAATATATAAAAATGAAGATCTATCATCTACCTAATTATGTTATGAATTTATGGTTTCTATTGGTGCAAATCCAATCACTCCATTTGAGATGAGAAGGAATTCTCCATTGGTAACAAATAGTTATCCATTAAGCGGAGGAAAAAGGTTATGCTCCTATTCCTATTCTTGAAAAAACGGACTAACAGGGTCAGCTACATAGCCAACTTTCAGAATTAAATGCCGTCACTGTATGGATAGCTTTTTTGTGAAAAGGACTATTACTTTCTAATTAGAATTGAAAAATGGATGGGTAGAGCCAAAGAGTGTGAACTATACAAGTTCACAATAAAATTTGATGAAATGAAAGAAGAGGCTCCGGTGTATAGAGAGGACCTCACCGTTTCAGAAGTTGCCATAGAAACGAGGGAACCCACTATTCTTTTTTATTTAGTAGCAGCCGAATTTATTATTTCCAGGCGAGATACTTTGAAGAAAGAAAAAATGAAGAAAGAAAAAATCGTGGTCGGGAAGGTCATAGTCGCAAAAGCCATTGGAATTTATATTTTATATATCGGAAGAATCCGTTTTGTTATTAATCGACCGGAGGAAAAGGATGACTGAAAGAAGAGAAATCAATTAGTTATTCAAGAAAGTTTCATTTGATTCAATGACCAGAGTTAAACGAGGATATACAGCTCGAAGACGTCGAAAAAAGATTCGTTTATTTGCATCAACCTTTATAGGGGCTCATTCAAGACTTACTCGAACGACTACTCAACAAAGAATGAGAGCTTTGGTTTCCTCTCATCGAGATAGGAGCAGGAAAAAGAGAGATTTTCGTCGTTTGTGGATCACTCGGATAAATGCGGTAACTCGTGAGGATAGAATATTCTATAGTTATAGCCTATTCATCCACAATCTGTACAAGAGACAATTGCTTCTGAATCGTAAAATACTTGCGCAAATAGCCCTATCAAATAAGAATTGTTTTGATATCATTTCAAATAAAATCAAATACAAATCAAATAAAATAAAGGAATAAAAGAATCTTAATAGAATCTATTATACAGGAAACAAGAATGATTGAAACAGGATTTCCCGGAGAATGGACTCCGGGAAGATAGAAGAAAAAGAAATTAAGATTTGAGTAGTAGGAGTAAACGAACATCTTTCAAGAAAAAAAGATTTCTTTCCCATTTTTCCTTTTTTAGAATACAAGAATCAAATCTGGATTCTATTTTTTTTTCGAGCAAAACATTCATATGAGCTTGATTTCCTATTGGAGTTTTGAGGAGTATCTCTATTTATTTTTGGTTCTAGGACCAGTAGTTCTAGGGATCGACTCCACTCTCTCCAATTGTTTCTCATTATTACGAAAAGGTAACGAAGATAAAATACGAGCTTGTTTTATAGCAATAGTAATTAATCGTTGTTGTTTCAAGGTCAACCTATTCGTCCGTCTAGATAATATTTTTCCTTGTTCACTAAGAAATCGACTAATTAAACTCATGTTTCTATAATCGATTCGATCCCCCGATCCAATTGGGGGTAAACGCCTACGAAAAGATCGCTTGGATTTACGAAAAGGTTGTTTGGATTTATCCATGGTTTGCTTATTCCTTGTTTGTTTATTCCTTATATATAAAAGGATCTAGAAAATAGAATTATCTTTTTTTTTCTTATTCATTTAAGATTCGACCAAAATAGGATTTGGTTTTTATATATGTTAATGTTAAGATGTAAAGTTCTTACTCTTCCCGCTACTTGGAAAAATCACACACGCATTCCGTTCCATCTATTTCTTTATTTCCCCATGAATCGTATACTTTTGACAATAGCGACAAAATTTTCGAAATTCTAATCGATTGGGTGTATTGTGTCGATTCTTTTGAGTAATATATCTAGAAATGCCCGGCGATTCTTTATTGACACCCTTTCGAACACAACAGGTACATTCCAAAATTACTATAATTCTGATATCTTTACCCTTGGCCATGAACCTCCTTTTCATTTTGGATCGACTTCACTTCAGAACTCTCTTCATTTTCTTTTTTACCCAAACCAAAGAAAAAGAAAATAAAAAAAGAATCTATATTCTATATCTATATTAATAAATGTTACTAACTAGAAATAGAATTCGTAAATCTTTTCTTTTTCGAATTCTTAGAATTCGAATGACTTCGAAGTACTATAAATAGAAAAGATAATCACTATTAATTACTATAACTATAAAGAAAGAGAGTCATATTCATTAATAGAAGAATATTAAGAATATCATAATAATTAATTAATACAATTTTTTCTAACTATGAATTATTCCTATCCTAATCTCAGTCTTTTCTTCTTTCTATATTAGAATTTTGTGTAACCGCCCCTAAACGACTGGATCCACATTTCCATTTCTTTTCCCCCAAATTCTATCGTAGATTCACTGTATTTTGACTGAAGTTCGATACACTCTATCTCTTTCTTTTCTTTTTTAGGATAGGAAATAAAAAGGGAGCAAAATTGGAGACATGTTACGTAGAATTGTATCTCAAATATTCTTCATTTCTTCACAGATCAATACAAGAATTCAATCAGGATTAAAAAAAAGGGAATGACAGGGCATCCGGAAATAAACGATTAATTTCTATCAATAGACCTGCTAAAGACCCAAACCATAGAGTGGTTAGCACAGGTGCCGTTGAGAGATATGTTTTGATATCTCGCATTGAAAATCCTCCTTCTTCTTTTATTTTTTTTTCTTATTTATTTTAATTATTTATTTGTATTGTATATTGTAATACATATATAGTTCTAGTTCGATATTCTAATACATAGATCATAGATAACCCGATCTTTTAGTTCAAGATCATTTGTTTTTGCTTGAAATGAAATTAGAATTAGGAATTACTAACTAAAATGCATATGTACAACGACCCAGCAGATTCAATTTTGCCGCCCCCTAAAAAAGATGACAAGAACATTCTCTACCTATAAGAGCAAAAAAGAAGGATGTGTGGAAAACAAGACATGGATTTTATACAATGACACTGTACAACAATTTTTAAAAGGGATGTAGCGCAGTTTGGTAGCGCGTTTGTTTTGGGTACAAAATGTCACGGGTTCAAATCCTGTCATCCCTACCTATTCTTTCTCCTATGGACAGTTACGAGGGATTCATTGAGTAAGATCGGGAATTTTTGGACATAATCTTTCATTTGTACATACTATATGTACACAAGAATCCTCCGGGGTAAAAAAATACTTTTCTTTACAATCGTATCTACTGTTATAGGATATGATATAAGAAAGCGCTCTTAGTTCAGTTCGGTAGAACGCGGGTCTCCAAAACCCGATGTCGTAGGTTCAAATCCTACAGAGCGTGATTCCGTTTATTTTATGTCGAATTACAATGAAATAATTTAACAAAACAAAGTAGAATTGCAACTGAAATTTGACCTCCTACAAGGAGGAGGTCAATCAAAAAAAGAGATGTTACTCAATCAAAGGTCCAACTGATCACCGCGCCTGTATTGTAAATATGCAGTTACAAATAATCCTGTTAAAGTAATAGGAATTAGACCTAAGACGATTCCAAATAGAAAAACTTCAATCATTTCGATTTGTTTTAGGGAATAAAAAGAGAGGTAAGATCTATCCCTAAATATTAATCTGAATTATCCGTGAATCTCAATGAACAGGAATTGGCAATTGACGCGGGAAGGAACCATAGAATACCTGAAATGAAATATTATGAGAGGCTTTGATTTTTCTTTTTGTAAATTGTTTATTGAATTTCATTCATTTCAAATAAGTCGTATCTTGTTCAAACCAATAAATAGAGCTGGGGTTATAGTTGAAGCAGCCAGTAAAAAACCAAAATAACTAGTTAGAATAGGCATGAAAGAGCTAAATTAGATATGTTCTTTTACTACATATATGAATAAAACATTTACCTAAGTCTCAATCCAGATACGACGGTAAGAAAAACAAATTGAAAGAATTCGTTTAGTTCCAATTGAAAGTTCTTGATTTATCAGTCATTATAGACGGACACTAAAAAAAAAAGAAAGCCTTGACTTTTTCAAAAAATATCAAAATATTGAATATTTTCATTTTCTTTTATTTCTTTATTTGAATTTGATTTCGGACCAACTCGATTCAAAGAAGAGCAACTTCTATTACCCTTTTATATTTTATACCCTTTTAGGTTCTATATTCTTTCCATATTAAAGAATCCCATCTTTGTTTTGTATTGTAGTTCCATAAGGAAAGAACTCTTGGGGGGATCTAATGTAACAACAGTTGCATCACGAATATGGATTGCTCCAACGATCTCTTTTTTTTTCTTTTCGCAAATATAAAAAAGAATAATAAAAGATATGAAATCTAATTCTAAATATATTAATTGCAATTAACCTATGAAAAATGAAATATATAGGGATAGTAATAAGAATTTCCATTTAGAATAATTACTTTACTATTTAGAATAGTAATAATAGTTTAAGTTTCTAATTTCAAAGTGAAATAGTTTATTAGCATATTTATTCTATGAACGAACAATTACCAATTACTTGAATAAAATGAGAGGATTCAAAAAAAAAGAAAATATGAACCGAACCCCCAAAGGGTTTTATAGATTTCACATAACATATAATGGAATTGTATAAATATAATGAGATCTTTCAAT